AGAATAGCCTTTTCTTGAATATCATTCAAAAAGGTTTCGGATTGACTAGTATTCCACCAATTAGTAACCCAGGATTCCAGACTTTTATTAAATGAGAGAGGGATCCACCAGGGCAAAAATACTACAAATACTATAGATGAAAGATATCTAAGGGGAATGGATGCGTTCTTTTTTGTCATTTTTTCATCTGTGAATTGTTAATGAACCCACCTCATTTGTTGATTCTATGCGTCTAATATTTCTATCAAGCATGAGTTCGATTACAAGGTATCGCGCCTATAAATCGAGTCTTTTTTTTTTTAGTTGGGATTCGGCGGTTAGTCCTTGAACCGAGTGTAGCAAACCTACAGAAATCGAAGAAGAATCCACCGCGAATTCTCGCTTCAAATTCAAATTTGAATTTGAAGCAAGAAATAATAAAAAAAAATAGGGTTTCCGGATATCTCAATTGATCAAATATTCGAAGTGATTCCCCCCTTCGATGAATGCCCGAAAGATTCAAATTCAAAAAATAAATATTAGTCGCATTTCGAAATGAAAGAACTTACCTTCTATTAAAAATGAAACTTTCGAATATTTCGCAAAAAAAAATTAGCGGGCTCCCCAGCCCCGTCCCCGAGCATAGTCCAAGGAATATTTGAGAGAATTTTCTGAAGAATATTGTGATGATCAAAAATGAGTGAAAAAAAAAAAGACGGAAAAGTCCTCATTTTACGAGATCCAATTCTTTGGTCAGTAGTAAAGACAAAAGAAAGTATAAAAGAAAAGGGTTTCGTTTTAGATTATGGCTGTTCCGTACACGTTTGCTTTGGTCCAACAGGTCGTTCGGAAGAAACTTCAATCAAGTCCGTTTTGCTAAAGAAAAATGGATTCGTGGGGGTTTCCTCCTGCTAAGAAAGCGTTTATTCTTCAGTTCATTTTTCAAAATCCTTCAATTGGTACACGCAAGAAATAGGCCAATTCCGCAGCCTTTTGCTCAATTTCTCGCGGAGTCAAATTCTCATCAGTACGATTCAAGGGAATGGCCCCCAAGCCTCTGCTTTCTATATAAAGGACACGACGAGCATAAATACCCTCTTTAACTTCTATTCTGATGGACTGAATATCTTTCATAAGGAATCGTAGAAAGATGCGGCGATTTTTTCCAGGAAATCCCCAACGAAAAATACACACTATTCCCTCTTTTGTATCAAATCGATCATAACCGCTACCTACATTCCATATAATTGTGCACCACAAATAGGAACTAATAAAGAGACCCGCGATCCCGTAGAAAGACATCACGATCCCTTGTGGAAAAAAATTGATTTGCTGCGACGGAAATAAAGATAGCAAATTCCTATCAAGATAACTAGAAATTCCAACCACTAAGAATCCTAATGAGCCTAAAAAAAGGATAAAGGCCCAGAAGAAATTGCCTGGTTTGCGAGAGCCCGCTATAAATTCTACCCATATATATTCTGATCGCCAACTCATACATACTAGCTCCAGTTGCATTTTATTGGAATTGGGGAAATAACCAAAACCAAATCCATTTTAGTTTACTTTTTGTATTTCCGAAGTAACTCTCATCAACTAGTACTATTTGGACGTGAGCTCTTAGCAATAATTCATCGAATTGGTGAGGTAGAATAAAATAAGAGTATCCCCTTCATATAAGTCCCTGTAGATTGGTACCATTGACTTTCATTGCAGACATGAGTTCGGATCACAGCCTCTTGTTCAAAATAGATAGAATTTATGTACCTATATATCATGTTTACACATGCATAAGAGCTCTTCGTTTATGTTCGGGGAAAGCCGCCTCTTAGTCTTATACACTATTCTACTAAATGGATATCCGTCATCGCTAAGTCTTGAAAAAAACTAGACGAGATTTGACCTTGATCCGATCGGATTTACAAAATCTTATTTTTTTCAAGATAAAGAAATAACGAAGCCATTGCCATTGCCGGAAATACTAGGCCCACTAAAGGCACAAAAATAGAGGGAAAGCTGTTGAGAATTGTCATAGAAAGGGTACCTCGATTTAATATTTGTACCTGTTATTGGTATAAGGATATCCTATAATAATTAGAATTCATATTCTAATTATTATCATATTCTAATTCGTATATAAATGTATATTAAGTATACTTATATAATTGTATATAAGTATACTAAGTATACTAAATGAGTATATATACTAAGCGCAAGGAATGTAGAACTAAATAAACGGGCCTATGCATCTTTCTACATGAAATATATGTATGATAATCCATTATTATTACTTATTTTTATTCTTCTCTTGTTTTTAGCTTCGGATTTCTTTTTTAATATCTAATTTTGTTAATACAAAATTAGATATTAAAAAAGAAAAGAATTTCTTACAAATTCCCTAGGGATTCGTTAGAATGCGATCCAACAGCAGAGATTCCTAGGAAAATAGTCCTTGTTAGGAGATATAGAAAGACGCAAGAGTTTCGATTTTCTCTATTTGAATTAGATACATACGCAAGAG